TTTTCTATTTTTTTATGAATTTTTTTATTTCTAAATAGAAAATAAAAATTTGAGTCAAAAAATATATTTATTTAGAAATTTATTTTAATTAATTTTTTTATTGGAAATTTCCAAATAATTGGAAATTTCCAATAAGCCTGATACTTATTTGATTCGAATTAGGTACCAGGTATTATACAGGTCAGTTTCGAAATACCTCGTTTGTTACAATTGGAATACTTCCTAAAAAAGTTTATCTATTGGACTAAGAGGGTAAAGAAAAAAGTGAGTTGGATCCTCATCATCAAACCAGCAATTTCCCTAGATTGTTCTTCCTAAGTAATTTAATTGTAGGAGTTAAATATTAAAATAATTCGAAAAACCAAGAACAGCAAATCCACAAAATAAACAAAAATATGTTTTTTTTTTTTGATTAAACAAAAGGATTCGCAAATAAAAGAGCTAATGCAACAACTAGCCCATAAATTGTTAAAGCTTCCATGAAAGCTAGACTAAGCAATAAAGTACCCCGTATTTTTCCTTCCGCCTCTGGTTGTCTCGCAATTCCTTCTACAGCCTGTCCCGCAGCAGTACCTTGACCAACCCCAGGTCCAATAGAAGCAAGCCCAACGGCCAATCCAGCAGCAATAACGGAAGCGGCAGAAATCAGTGGATTCATGATAAGGTCCTCGCACCAAAACAAAAATAAAGAAATAGTTAATGATACAATCAACCAACATTCAATTCACAATTACAGACGAAATGGAAAGGCTTCTATTGAAATCCCTGCCGAAATTCACACTAGTAAGACAAATTAGATATCTCTTTAGTTCATATATACCTAGTTAATGTCTAATATCACATATACATGTTTTTCCCCATACCGTAAACAAAATATTGTCTCTTAAAGTCGTCGGGCTTCTCGAATCATTCCATTCTTTGAAAGAATCACAAGCGTTGTCTTATAGCGATTATATTACATACACCTCGTTCGACCCCTCGTTCCTACGCAAACCAATCCGTTTTTTTTTATCTCGTTTTTGGTAAACCCTTACGTTTTTTTCATCCCACCGAAAACCGAAAAAGGTCCAATCAATTTTAATGGACCCATTTGTTAGGCCAAACCATTCTATAGAAGTATTCCATATTTGATTGATTTTGATTGATATAAATCCATGTAATTTAGTGTAATTTTGTATTTATTCAATTTTTTTTTTGTCAATGGATGAATTGAATAAAATCAACTGAAATGAGAATCATTTTCTATAGCATCTTTTTTTTATTTGCGCGTCGTAACCTTTTGTCCAATTACTCTAGATCGTCTCTATCTTTATTTCTCCCTTTTGTATAGATTTATCTTCCCTAAGTGGATTACCTTAAACGTCGCATACATTCCGTCAGGCTAAGCTAAAAAAGACTGTGTCGAAAACTAGTCAATGATGACCTTCCATGGATTCCCCTATATAAGCCGCAGCTAGGGTTGCAAAAATAAGAGCTTGAATACCGCTTGTAAATAATCCAAGGAACATGACAGGTATAGGAACTACTAAAGGTACTAAAGAAACAAGAACAACAACTACTAATTCATCAGCTAAAATATTTCCGAAAAGTCGAAAACTAAGCGATAGCGGTTTTGTAAAATCTTCTAAGATGTTAATAGGTAAAAGGATTGGGGTTGGTTGAATATATTTACCGAAATAACCCAATCCCTTTTTTGTAAGACCCGCATAAAAATATGCTACTGACGTGAGTAAAGCTAAAGCAACGGTCGTGTTTATATCATTTGTGGGTGCGGCTAACTCCCCATGGGGTAACTCTATAATTTTCCAGGGTAAAAGAGCCCCTGACCAATTTGAAACAAAAATAAATAGAAACATTGTTCCAATAAAGGGAACCCACGGACCATATTCTTCTCCTATTTGAGTTTTGCTCACATCTCGAATGAATTCAAGGACATATTCAAAGAAATTCTGACCATCAGTAGGAATGGTTTGTGGATTACGAACAGCTATAATGGCTGAACCTAATAAAATAGCAATTACGACCCAAGAAGTAATAAGTACTTGAGCATGGACTTGGAAACTTCCTATTTGCCAATAGAAATGTTGGCCTACTTCCACACCTGATATATCGTATAAACTTTTTAGTGTTTTGATAGAACATAATAGAACATTCATATTACCCTCTGAAAGAAATAGAACTAAAAAAGGAATTATTTTGATTCACCCATCTTTTTTTGATTTGCCTACCTGAATTATCTATTTATAAATTAAAAATATCAACTAATCACAGAAAATCTCCGGTTTTTATCTCTTTTATGCTAGTCAAGAATAATAACCGATTCCATAAATTGATTCTATGGAGTTCTCCCAAAAATTTACTTAATCTTATTATTAATTAAGAATTTCGTATATAGCTAGAACGGCCCTCACAAATTGCAAATACTAATTTGTTAAGAATTAATCGGATTGAGGCTATAGCGTCATCGTTGGCTGGAATCGAAATATCTGCGAGATCGGGG